ATAACATATATATATATATTTTTTATGAAAATAAATCCTACTACTTCTGGCCTGGAAGTTTCCACGCTTGAAAGAAAAAACCTCGGACGTATCGCTCAAATTATTGGTCCAGTACTGGATGTAGCTTTTTCCCCCGGCAAGATGCCTAATATTTACAACGCTCTAGTGGTGAAGGGCCGAGATACTGCCGGTCAGCAAATTAATGTTGTTTGTGAAGTACAGCAATTATTAGGGAATAACCAAGTTCGGGCTGTAGCTATGAGTGCTACAGATGGTCTAACAAGAGGAATGGAAGTGATTGACACGGGAGTTCCTCTAAATGTTCCAGTTGGTGGAGCTACTCTAGGACGAATTTTTAACGTACTTGGTGAACCCGTTGATAATTTAGGTCCTGTAGATACTCGTACAACATCTCCTATTCATAGATCAGCACCCGCCTTTATACAGTTAGACACAAAATTATCTATTTTTGAAACAGGAATTAAAGTAGTAGACCTTTTAGCTCCTTATCGCCGTGGAGGAAAAATAGGGCTATTCGGGGGGGCTGGAGTGGGTAAAACAGTACTCATTATGGAATTGATCAACAACATTGCCAAAGCTCATGGAGGTGTATCCGTATTTGGCGGAGTGGGTGAACGTACTCGTGAAGGAAATGACCTTTACATGGAAATGAAAGAATCTGGAGTAATTAATGAACAAAATATTGCGGAATCAAAAGTGGCTCTAGTCTATGGCCAGATGAATGAACCGCCGGGAGCTCGTATGCGAGTTGGTTTGACCGCTCTAACTATGGCCGAATATTTTCGAGATGTTAATGAACAAGACGTCCTTCTTTTTATCGACAATATCTTCCGTTTCGTCCAAGCGGGATCTGAAGTATCCGCCCTATTAGGTAGAATGCCCTCCGCTGTGGGCTATCAACCCACCCTTAGTACTGAAATGGGTTCTTTACAAGAAAGAATTACTTCTACCAAAAAAGGGTCCATAACTTCTATTCAAGCTGTTTATGTACCGGCAGACGATTTGACTGACCCTGCTCCGGCCACGACATTTGCGCATTTAGACGCGACTACTGTATTATCACGAGGACTAGCTGCCAAGGGTATCTACCCAGCAGTAGATCCTTTAGATTCAACGTCAACTATGCTTCAACCCCGCATTGTTGGTGAGGAACATTATGAAACTGCGCAAAGAGTGAAGCAAACTTTACAACGTTACAAAGAACTTCAGGACATTATAGCTATCCTGGGGTTGGACGAATTGTCCGAAGAGGACCGCTTAACCGTAGCAAGGGCACGAAAAATAGAGCGTTTCTTATCACAACCCTTTTTCGTAGCAGAGGTATTTACGGGTTCTCCGGGGAAATATGTCGGTCTAGCAGAAACTATTAGAGGGTTTAAATTGATCCTTTCCGGGGAATTAGATGGTCTTCCTGAGCAGGCCTTTTATTTGGTAGGTAACATTGATGAGGCTACTGTGAAGGCTACGACTTTAGAAATGGAGAACAAATTGAAGAAATGACCTTAAATCTTTGTGTACTAACCCCCAATCGAATTGTTTGGGATTCAGAAGTGAAAGAAATCGTTTTATCTACCAATAGTGGACAAATTGGCATATTACCAAATCACGCGCCTATTGCCACAGCAATAGATATAGGTCTATTGAGAATACGCTTAAATGACCAATGGTTAACGATGGCTTTGATGGGTGGTTTTGCTAGAATAGGAAATAATGCGATCACTGTTTTAGTAAATGATGCGGAAAAAAGTAGTGATATTGATCCACAAGAAGCTCGGAAAACCCTTGAAATAGCAGAAGCTAACTTGCGGAAAGCTGAAGGAAAGAGGCAAACAATTGAGGCAAATCTTGCTCTCAGACGAGCTAGGACACGGGTAGAGGCTATCAATGAGATGGCATAACTAGTTGGCCGAGTAATCAATAGAACTTCTTTATTTCTTTATATAGGATAGGATAAAGAAGTTCTATTGATTACTCGGATTTCAAAAGAAGAGTCTAAAAACTACGATGGACTCTAATAAGTTAAGAAATTATACCTACTATTGGATTTGAACCAATGACTTCCGCCGTATGAAAGCAATACTCTAACCACTGAGTTAAGTAGGTTATTTCTCATTACAAAGAAAAATAAAATGACAAAGAGAAAGTAAAGGGGACCCCTTGCATTTCCTTTGATGGATGATAAATGTAATTATAAATTGAATAGTATTTATAAGCAATACTCCTCAAAGAGGTAGAAGATTAGACTCTGGAATATGCGTCTTAACAATAAATTATCTAATTGATAAAATGTGTATCGCAATATCGCAGGGGCTATAGCTCAGTTAGGTAGAGCACCTCGTTTACACGTGCGCCAATGTTTTTTAGAGAAGTCCATCATAGAATCAAAACGCTGAATCAAAGCACGTGGAGCCATCCATTATTACATTTATAATAATAAATGAATACTTTTTTTTAATGAAAAATTTTATGTTAATTAATA